GCTAGCGTAGCTTAATACAAAGCATAACACTGAAGATGTTAAGATGGGCCCTGAGAAGCTCCGCATGCACAAAGGCATGGTCCCGACCTTACTATTAGCTCTAACCCAACTTACACATGCAAGTCTCCGCAGCCCCGTGAGTATGCCCTCAATCCCCCACCCGGGGACAAGGAGCGGGCATCAGGCACAAACCTTTAGCCCAAGACGCCTAGCCAAGCCACACCCCCAAGGGAATTCAGCAGTGATAAACATTGAGCCATAAGTGAAAACTTGACTCAGTTAAGGTTAAGAGGGCCGGTAAAACTCGTGCCAGCCACCGCGGGTAAACGAGAGGCCCTAGTTAATAGAATTACGGCGTAAAGGGTGGTTAAGGAAAGCAGTCAATTAAAGCCAAATGGCCCTTTGGCCGTCATACGCTTCTAGGTGTCCGAAGTCCAACCACACGAAAGTAGCTTTAACAAAACCCACCTGACCCCACGAAAACTGAGAAACAAACTGGGATTAGATACCCCACTATGCTCAGCCATAAACCTAGACGTTCAACTACAATTAAACGTCCGCCAGGGTACTACGAGCATCAGCTTGAAACCCAAAGGACCTGACGGTGTCTTAGACCCCCCTAGAGGAGCCTGTTCTAGAACCGATAATCCCCGTTAAACCCCACCACTTCTAGCCGTCTCAGCCTATATACCGCCGTCGCCAGCTTACCCTGTGAAGGCAATAAAAGTAAGCAAAATGGGCACAACCCAAAACGTCAGGTCGAGGTGTAGCGTACGAAGTGGGAAGAAATGGGCTACATTTTCTATATCACCGAACACTACGAATATGCAACATGAAATAGTGCTTGAAGGAGGATTTAGTAGTAAAAAGGAAGCAGAGTGTCCTTTTGAACCCGGCTCTAAGACGCGTACACACCGCCCGTCACTCTCCCCTGTCAAAACGCAGTAAACATACATAATATTAAAGCACTGACAAGGGGAGGCAAGTCGTAACATGGTAAGTGTACCGGAAGGTGCACTTGGATTAAACCCAGGGCGTGGCTGAGTTAGTTAAGCATCTCACTTACACCGAGAAGACATCCATGCAAATTGGATCACCCTGAGCCAAACAGCTAGCTTAACCACTAAATATTAACCCAACAATGTTTATAATAAAATATAATTTAACACAATAAACTAAACCATTTTTTTACCTGAGTATGGGAGACAGAAAAGGTTCAACCCGTAAAGCCATAGAAAAAGTACCGCAAGGGAAAGCTGAAAGAGAAATGAAACAACCCATATAAGCACTAAAAAACAAAGATTAAACCTTGTACCTTTTGCATCATGATTTAGCCAGTACCCCCAAGCAAAGAGACCTTTAGTTTGAAACCCCGAAACCAGGTGAGCTACCCCGAGGCAGCCTATATAACTTAGGGCTAACCCGTCTCTGTGGCAAAAGAGTGGGAAGAGCTCCGGGTAGAAGTGACAGACCTACCGAACCTGGTGATAGCTGGTTGCCTGAGAAATGGATAGAAGTTCAGCCCCGTATGCCCCAAACCAAAATATACTAATTAAGATATAGGGAAATGTACGAGAGTTAGTTAAAGGGGGTACAGCCCCTCTAACAAAGGACACAACCTTTACAGGAGGATAAAGATCACAATATACAAAACATCACTGTTCTAGTGGGCCTAAAAGCAGCCATCTAAACAGAAAGCGTTAAAGCTCAGACAGAAAAAAGTTTATTATACTGATAAAATATCTTACTCCCCTAAAAATATCAGGCTATCCCATGCCCCCCATGGAAGAAATTATGCTAAAATGAGTAACAAGAAGACTTGCTCTTCCCCAAGCACAAGTGTAAACCAGATCGGACAAACCACTGGAAATTAACGAACCCAACCCAAGAGAGTAATGTGAATAATAAAAAAACCAAGAAAACCCCACAACCCGCCAATCGTTAACCCCACACTGGAGTGCTACCTATTAAAGGAAAGACTAAAAGAAAGGGAAGGAACTCGGCAAACACAAGCCTCGCCTGTTTACCAAAAACATCGCCTCCTGCAACTAAATTAAGTATAGGAGGTCCAGCCTGCCCAGTGACTTCGGGTTCAACGGCCGCGGTATTTTGACCGTGCAAAGGTAGCGCAATCACTTGTCTTTTAAATAGAGACCTGTATGAATGGCTAAACGAGGGCTTAACTGTCTCCCCCTTCCAGTCAGTGAAATTGATCTATCCGTGCAGAAGCGGGTATAAATATACAAGACGAGAAGACCCTTTGGAGCTTAAGGTACAAAATTCAACCATGTCAAACAACTTAACAAGAAGCAAGAACTTAATGGACCATGAAATTTTACCTTCGGTTGGGGCGACCGCGGAGGAAAACCAAGCCTCCGAGTGGAATGGGCTAAACCCCTAAAACTAAGAGATACATCTCTAAGCCGCAGAACATCTGACCAAAAATGATCCGGCCACACAGCCGATCAACGAACCAAGTTACCCTAGGGATAACAGCGCAATCCTCTCCCAGAGTCCATATCGACGAGGGGGTTTACGACCTCGATGTTGGATCAGGACATCCTAATGGTGCAGCCGCTATTAAGGGTTCGTTTGTTCAACGATTAAAGTCCTACGTGATCTGAGTTCAGACCGGAGTAATCCAGGTCAGTTTCTATCTGTAACGCTACTTTTCCTAGTACGAAAGGATCGGAAAAGAGGGGCCTATACTTAAAGCACGCCCCACCCCTAATTAATGAAAACAAATAAATTAAATAAAGGGAGGGCCAAAACCCCTGCCGCCCAAAATAAGGGCATACTGGGGTGGCAGAGCATGGTAAATTGCGAAAGGCCTAAGCCCTTTAAACCAGAGGTTCAAATCCTCTTCCCAGTTTATGCTAAACACTTTAATGAACCACTTAATTAACCCCCTAGCCTATATTGTACCAGTCTTACTAGCAGTAGCCTTCCTAACCCTAATTGAACGAAAAGTTCTAGGGTACATGCAACTACGAAAAGGACCCAATGTAGTAGGACCTTATGGGCTACTACAGCCCATCGCTGACGGCATTAAACTATTTATTAAAGAACCCGTCCGCCCCTCTACATCGTCCCCCTTTTTATTTCTAGCAACCCCTATTCTTGCACTGACTCTAGCCATGACACTATGAGCACCGATACCTATACCATACCCAGTAGTTGACCTCAACCTCGGAGTCCTATTTATTCTAGCCCTATCAAGCCTTGCAGTTTATTCAATTTTAGGGTCAGGATGAGCATCAAATTCAAAATATGCCCTAATTGGAGCCCTACGGGCTGTAGCCCAAACAATCTCTTATGAAGTAAGCCTAGGGCTTATTTTACTATCAGTAATCATTTTTTCAGGGGGCTACACCCTCCAAACATTTAATACAGCTCAAGAAAGCATTTGATTGTTAGCCCCCGCATGACCTCTAGCCGCAATATGGTACATTTCAACCCTGGCCGAAACAAACCGAGCACCCTTTGATTTAACAGAAGGAGAATCAGAACTGGTGTCAGGTTTTAATGTAGAGTATGCTGGAGGCCCCTTTGCCCTATTTTTTCTAGCCGAATACGCAAATATTTTACTAATAAATACCCTATCAGCTGTTCTATTTTTAGGTACAACCCATTTACCAAATATACCTGAACTAACAACAATTAGCCTCATAACTAAAGCTGCACTATTGTCAATTATGTTTCTGTGAGTGCGAGCCTCCTACCCACGATTCCGTTATGACCAACTTATACACCTAGTGTGAAAAAACTTCCTCCCCCTAACACTAGCCCTCGTACTATGACACATCGCCCTACCAATTGCACTAGCAGGCCTCCCCCCACAACTATAACCCAGGAACTGTGCCCGAACGTCTAGGGACCACTTTGATAGAGTGGCTTATAGGGGTTAAAATCCCCTCAGTTCTTAGAAAGAAGGGGGTTGAACCCATGCCCAAGAGATCAAAACTCTTAGTGCTTCCTTTACACCACTTTCTAAGATGGGGTCAGCTAATTAAGCTTTCGGGCCCATACCCCGAACATGACGGTTAAAGTCCCTCCTCCATCAATGAACCCATACGTACTTATAATTCTATTATCCAGCCTAGGACTGGGAACCACCCTAACCTTCGCCAGCTCCCACTGACTTTTAGCTTGAATGGGATTAGAAATTAATACCCTAGCAATTGTTCCCCTAATAGCACAACACCACCACCCCCGAGCAGTAGAAGCCACCACAAAATATTTTTTAACCCAAGCCACTGCAGCAGCAATAATCCTATTTGCAAGCACAACAAATGCCTGAATTACAGGAGAATGAGATATAAATAATATATCAAACCCCCTCGCCAGCACAATAGTAATAACTGCTTTAGCACTTAAAATTGGACTAGCACCAATGCACTTCTGAATACCAGAAGTACTACAAGGACTAGACCTTTTAACAGGACTAATTTTATCAACCTGACAAAAACTTGCCCCCCTTGCCCTTATTATACAAACATCTCAAGCCATCGACCCACATCTATTGACAGCACTAGGACTTATGTCCACATTAATTGGGGGTTGAGGCGGATTAAACCAAACCCAACTACGAAAAATCCTAGCCTACTCCTCTATTGCACATATAGGCTGAATAATTATTGTTCTTCAATATGCCCCGCAACTAACGCTACTAGCACTAGGAACCTACATTTTTATAACCTCAGCAGCATTCCTAACCCTAAAATTATCATCCATTACAAAAATTAATACTCTCGCAATTACCTGATCAAATAGCCCAATCTTAACAACAACTACTGCCTTGGTGTTATTGTCATTAGGGGGACTACCCCCACTAACAGGATTTATGCCAAAATGACTTATTCTCCAAGAACTAGCAAAACAAGGCCTCCCCCTCACCGCCACAGTCATAGCCCTAGCTGCCCTGCTCAGTCTCTACTTTTACCTCCGACTTTGCTACGCAATAACATTAACTATCTCCCCAAGCACAACCAACTCTATTACCCCCTGACGAACTCAAACAACCCAAACCTCCCTACCGCTAACCATCTCCACCACCATTGCACTGGGACTCTTGCCTGTAACCCCGGCCATTCTTATACTGGCCACCTAAGGGACTTAGGATAACATTAAGACCAAGAGCCTTCAAAGCTCTAAGCAGAAGTGAAAATCTTCTAGTCCCTGGCTAAGACCTACAAGAGTCTATCTTGCATCTCCTGATTGCAAATCAAATGTTTTTATTAAACTAAGGCCTTACTAGATGGGAAGGCCTCGATCCTACAAACTCTTAGTTAACAGCTAAGCGCTCAAACCAGCGAGCATCCATCTACCTTTCCCGCCGTAAGCCAGTAAGGCGGGAAAGCCCCGGTAGACTATTAATCTACGTCTTTGGATTTGCAATCCAACATGTTACTTCACCACGAGGCTGGTGATAGGGAGAGGACTTAAACCTCTGTCTTCGGGGCTACAACCCGCCGCCTAAACGCTCGGCTACCCTACCTGTGGCAATTACACGCTGATTCTTTTCTACAAACCACAAAGACATTGGTACCCTTTATCTTGTATTTGGTGCCTGAGCCGGTATAGTAGGCACTGCTTTAAGCCTCCTTATCCGAGCTGAGCTGAGCCAGCCCGGATCACTCCTAGGCGATGATCAAATTTATAATGTTATTGTTACTGCCCACGCCTTCGTAATAATTTTCTTTATAGTAATACCAATCCTAATCGGCGGGTTCGGAAACTGACTTGTACCACTAATGATTGGAGCACCCGATATAGCATTTCCACGAATAAATAATATAAGCTTCTGACTTCTACCCCCATCGTTTCTTCTCCTACTGGCCTCTTCTGGCGTTGAAGCTGGAGCCGGAACAGGATGAACAGTTTACCCCCCACCTGCAGGCAACCTCGCCCACGCAGGAGCATCAGTAGATTTAACAATTTTTTCACTGCACTTAGCAGGTGTCTCATCAATTTTAGGGGCAATTAACTTCATCACTACAACCATCAACATAAAACCCCCCGCCATCTCACAATATCAAACACCTCTCTTTGTTTGAGCTGTGCTTGTAACAGCCGTACTTCTCCTTTTATCACTGCCAGTTCTGGCTGCAGGAATTACCATGCTATTAACTGACCGAAATCTTAATACTACGTTCTTTGACCCAGCAGGAGGAGGAGACCCAATCCTATACCAACACCTTTTCTGATTCTTCGGTCACCCAGAAGTTTATATTCTTATTTTACCCGGATTTGGTATTATCTCGCACGTCGTAGCCTACTATGCCGGTAAAAAAGAACCATTCGGCTATATAGGGATAGTATGAGCTATAATAGCTATTGGGCTTCTTGGCTTCATTGTATGGGCCCACCATATGTTTACTGTTGGAATGGACGTAGACACCCGGGCCTATTTTACTTCTGCAACAATAATTATTGCTATCCCAACTGGCGTGAAGGTATTTAGCTGACTCGCCACACTACATGGAGGGTCAATCAAATGAGAAACACCTATGCTGTGAGCACTAGGATTTATTTTCCTTTTTACAGTAGGAGGACTAACAGGAATTGTTTTAGCCAACTCATCACTAGATATTGTACTTCACGACACATACTATGTAGTTGCGCACTTCCACTACGTATTATCAATAGGTGCCGTATTCGCTATTATAGCAGCCTTTGTTCACTGATTTCCCCTATTCTCAGGATATACCCTAAACGACACCTGAACAAAAATCCACTTTGGGGTAATGTTTATTGGCGTTAACCTTACATTCTTCCCACAGCACTTCCTAGGGTTAGCAGGGATGCCCCGACGATATTCTGATTATCCAGATGCGTATGCCCTATGAAACACAGTATCATCTATTGGATCACTAATTTCCCTTGTAGCAGTAATTATGTTCCTATTTATTTTATGAGAAGCCTTCGCCGCTAAACGAGAAGTATCCTCAGTAGAATTAACTATAACAAATGTAGAATGACTACACGGCTGCCCCCCACCGTACCACACATTTGAAGAGCCAGCCTTTGTCCAAGTTCAATCAAACTAACGAGAAAGGAAGGAATTGAACCCCCATATACTGGTTTCAAGCCAGTCACATAACCACTCTGTCACTTTCTTCTAAAGACATTAGTAAAATGTAAATTACATCACCTTGTCAAGGTGGAATTGCAGGTTAAATCCCTGCATGTCTTAATAGCCCTGGGCTTAATGGCACATCCCACACAACTAGGATTCCAAGACGCGGCATCACCCGTTATAGAAGAACTTCTTCACTTCCACGACCACGCTCTAATAATTGTGTTCCTAATTAGCACGCTAGTATTATATATTATTATTGCAATAGTTTCAACTAAACTTACAAACAAATATATCTTGGATTCCCAAGAAATCGAAATCGTATGAACTATTTTACCGGCTGTAATTCTAGTTTTAATTGCTCTGCCGTCCCTTCGAATTTTATATCTTATAGACGAAATTAATGACCCCCACCTAACAATTAAAGCAATAGGACATCAATGATACTGAAGTTACGAATATACGGACTATGAAGACCTGGGCTTTGACTCATATATAATTCCAACCCAAGACCTCACACCGGGCCAGTTCCGGCTCCTAGAAACAGACCACCGAATAGTAGTACCCATAGAATCACCAATTCGTGTTCTAGTATCCGCCGAAGACGTACTTCACTCCTGAGCTGTTCCATCCTTAGGTGTAAAAATAGATGCAGTGCCAGGACGACTAAACCAAACTGCCTTTATCGCCTCACGCCCTGGCGTGTTTTATGGACAATGCTCTGAAATCTGTGGCGCCAATCATAGCTTTATGCCAATTGTGGTTGAAGCTGTCCCACTAGAACACTTCGAAAGCTGATCCTCATTAATACTAGAAGACGCCTCACTAGGAAGCTAATTATTGGACAAAGCATTGGCCTTTTAAGCCAAAGTTTGGTGACTACCGACCACCCCTAGTGAAATGCCCCAACTAAACCCTAACCCTTGATTTGCTATTCTAGTATTCTCATGAATTATTTTCTTAACCATTATTCCAACTAAAGTTTTAAATCATACAACACCCAATGAACCCGCCCCAATAAGTGAAGAAAAACACAAAACTGAACCCTGAGACTGACCATGATAACAAGCTTTTTTGACCAATTCGCAAGCCCCTCCTTCCTAGGTATCCCCCTAATTGCCATCGCAATCGCACTACCTTGAATTCTATTTCCAACACCCCCATCTCGATGACTAAATAACCGACTTATTACCCTACAAACATGGCTTATTAATCGATTTACCAACCAACTACTTATACCCTTAAATGTAGGGGGGCATAAATGAGCCCTATTATTTACCTCCTTAATAGTGTTCCTTATTACCATTAACATACTTGGCCTCCTCCCTTATACCTTCACTCCAACAACACAACTGTCGTTAAATATAGGATTTGCAGTACCATTATGACTTGCTACCGTGATTATTGGAATACGAAATCAACCAACAGTAGCCCTTGGACATCTTCTGCCAGAAGGAACTCCTGTCCCCCTAATTCCTGTATTAATCATTATCGAAACAATTAGCCTATTTATTCGACCACTAGCCCTAGGGGTACGACTCACAGCCAATTTAACTGCAGGTCACCTACTAATTCAACTTATCGCCACAGCCGTATTTGTGCTTCTACCAATGATGCCAACAGTAGCAATTTTAACCGCCACCGTTCTCTTCCTTCTTACACTCCTAGAAGTAGCTGTAGCAATAATTCAAGCTTACGTATTTGTGTTACTCCTTAGCCTTTATCTCCAAGAAAACGTTTAATGGCACACCAAGCACATGCATATCACATGGTTGATCCTAGCCCATGACCACTAACCGGAGCCGTCGGTGCTTTATTAATAACATCCGGCCTTGCAATCTGGTTTCACTTCCACTCAACAACACTTATAACTCTTGGTCTTATCCTTCTACTCCTTACAATATACCAATGATGACGTGATATTATTCGGGAAGGAACCTTCCAAGGCCATCATACACCCCCAGTACAAAAAGGCCTACGTTATGGCATAATCCTATTTATTACCTCTGAAGTATTCTTTTTCCTCGGATTCTTCTGAGCTTTTTACCACTCAAGCCTGGCACCAACACCAGAGCTAGGAGGATGCTGACCCCCCACGGGAATTACTACACTAGATCCTTTTGAAGTCCCCCTCCTCAACACGGCAGTGTTACTAGCATCAGGAGTAACAGTTACATGAGCTCACCACAGTATTATAGAGGGTGAACGAAAACAAGCCATTCAATCCCTTGCACTCACAATTCTGCTAGGGTTCTATTTTACTGCCCTACAAGCTATAGAATACTACGAAGCACCATTCACAATTGCAGACGGGGTCTACGGCTCTACATTCTTTGTAGCTACAGGATTTCACGGACTACACGTTATTATTGGGTCAACCTTCCTAGCTGTTTGTCTTATTCGACAAATCCAATACCATTTTACATCTGAACACCACTTCGGCTTTGAGGCCGCAGCCTGATACTGACATTTCGTTGACGTAGTTTGATTATTCCTCTACGTGTCCATCTACTGATGAGGCTCATATCTTTCTAGTATTAAAGTAAGTACAAGTGACTTCCAATCATTTAGTCTTGGTTAAAGCCCAGGGAAAGATAATGAACTTAATTATAGCCATCCTTTTTATTACAGTAGCCCTATCCTCAATTTTAGCAGTTGTATCTTTCTGATTACCACAAATAAGCCCCGACGCAGAAAAACTTTCCCCATACGAGTGCGGATTTGACCCACTGGGATCTGCCCGATTACCCTTTTCCTTGCGATTTTTTCTAGTCGCTATCTTATTCCTTCTGTTTGATCTAGAAATCGCCCTCCTTCTACCCCTGCCCTGAGGAGATCAACTTCACAACCCCACAGGAACATTCTTCTGAGCAACCTCAGTTCTAATTTTACTTACCCTTGGACTAATTTATGAGTGAACCCAAGGCGGCTTAGAATGAGCAGAATAAGGGAGTTAGTCCAAAACAAGACCTCTGATTTCGGCTCAGAAAATTATGGTTTAAGTCCATAACCCCCTTATGACACCGATACATTTCAGCTTTAGTTCAGCATTTATTTTAGGATTGATAGGACTGACATTTCACCGCACCCACCTACTCTCCGCACTCCTCTGCTTAGAAGGAATAATATTATCATTATTTATCGCATTAGCCCTGTGAACATTACAATTCGAATCCACAAGCTTCTCCACAGCACCTATGCTTCTACTGGCCTTCTCCGCCTGCGAGGCAAGCACAGGCCTTGCACTCCTAGTAGCCACGGCCCGGACCCATGGAACTGACCGCCTACAAAACCTTAATCTGCTACAATGCTAAAAATTTTAATCCCCACAATCATGCTATTCCCAACAATTTGACTAATTTCACCAAAATGGCTATGAACAACTACAACCGCCCACAGCCTAGCAATCGCCCTTACTAGCCTTACATGATTAAAATGAACATCAGAAACTGGATGATCCACATCTAATGCATATCTGGCCACAGACCCACTATCAACCCCCCTACTGGTTTTAACATGTTGACTTCTACCATTAATAATTCTAGCTAGCCAAAACCATATTAACCCTGAGCCCGTCAGCCGACAACGCCTATATATTACCCTCCTCACCTCATTACAAGCCTTCCTAATTATAGCATTTGGTGCTACAGAAATTATTATATTTTATATTATATTTGAAGCCACACTCATTCCAACCCTAATTATTATTACCCGATGAGGGAATCAAACTGAACGACTTAATGCAGGAACATATTTTCTATTTTATACCCTAGCAGGCTCATTACCACTTCTAGTCGCACTACTTTTACTTCAACAAACCACAGGAACTTTATCCATACTTGTAATCCAGTATTCTCAACCACTGCTCCTAAACTCCTGAGGTCACAAAATCTGGTGAGCAGGATGTCTAATTGCATTCCTAGTTAAAATACCACTGTATGGCGTACACCTTTGACTTCCAAAAGCACACGTAGAAGCCCCTATTGCAGGCTCCATAGTACTAGCAGCAGTACTATTAAAACTCGGAGGATACGGAATAATACGTATAATAATTATACTAGACCCCCTATCAAAAGAACTAATTTACCCATTTATTATTTTAGCACTTTGAGGAATCATCATGACAGGATCAATTTGTTTACGACAAACAGACCTTAAATCACTAATTGCCTATTCATCCGTAAGTCACATAGGACTTGTGGCTGGGGGCATCCTAATCCAAACTCCATGAGGATTTTCAGGGGCAATTATTTTAATAGTTGCTCACGGATTGGTATCCTCAATATTATTCTGTCTAGCTAACACAGCCTATGAACGAACACATAGCCGAACCATAGTTCTTGCCCGAGGATTGCAAATGATTTTCCCACTCACAGCAGTATGATGATTCATTGCTAACCTCGCCAACCTAGCCCTACCCCCGCTCCCAAACCTAATAGGAGAACTTATAATTATCACAACATTATTTAACTGATCCCCTTGAACCATTGTACTTACAGGAGCAGGCACATTAATTACAGCAGGCTACTCCCTCTACATATTCCTTATATCTCAACGAGGCCCAACACCACACCACATTAAAAAACTCCCGCCCTTCCACACCCGAGAACACCTACTGATAACCCTTCACCTAATTCCAGTAATTCTCCTCGTAACAAAGCCAGAACTCATATGAGGCTGATGTTATTAGTAAGTATAGTTTAGCTAAAATATTAGATTGTGATTCTAAAGATAGGAGTTAAAATCCCCTTACTCACCAAGGAAGGACAGAAATCAATAAGTACTGCTAATCCTTATGCATCGCGGTTAAAATCCGCGGCTTCCTCACGCTTCTGAAGGATAATAGCTCATCCATTGGTCTTAGGAACCAAAAACTCTTGGTGCAAATCCAAGTGGAAGCTATGAATTCAACAACCCTAATCATATCCTCCTCACTTATTTTAGTCCTTACCATCCTGATACTCCCGCTATTGACAACACTAAGCCCAAAACCACAAAACCAAGAATGAGCAAACACCCATGCTAAAACTGCCATCAGCACCGCATTCTTCATTAGCCTCCTACCTCTCATAATTTTCCTTGATCAAGGAATAGAAAGTGTCACTACAAATTGACACTGAATAAACACACATATATTTGATACAAACATTAGCTTCAAATTCGACCACTACTCCCTCATCTTTACCCCCATTGCCCTATATGTAACTTGATCAATTTTAGAATTTGCACTATGATACATACACTCTGACCCCAATATAAACCGATTCTTCAAATATCTTCTCCTATTTCTAGTAGCCATAATTACCCTTGTAACAGCTAACAATATATTTCAACTGTTTATTGGGTGAGAGGGCGTTGGAATTATATCCTTCTTACTCATCGGGTGATGATACGGGCGAGCAGATGCCAATACAGCAGCCCTTCAAGCCGTAATCTATAATCGAGTAGGAGATATTGGATTAATCCTAAGCATAGCCTGATTTGCAATAAACCTAAACTCCTGAGAAATTCAACAAATTTTTTTCTTATCAAAAAACTTTGACATAACAATTCCTCTTATAGGACTTATCCTTGCAGCAACAGGAAAATCGGCCCAATTTGGCCTACATCCATGGCTCCCTTCTGCCATGGAGGGCCCTACACCAGTATCCGCCCTACTCCATTCTAGCACCATAGTTGTTGCCGGAATCTTCTTACTAATTCGCCTACACCCCCTTATAGAAAATAATAAAATTGCACTAACAACATGTCTCTGCCTAGGGGCCCTAACCACGCTATTTACAGCCACTTGCGCCTTAACCCAAAATGATATTAAAAAAATTGTAGCTTTCTCAACATCAAGTCAACTAGGCCTTATAATAGTTACAATTGGGCTAAATCAGCCTCAACTAGCATTCCTGCACATTTGCACACATGCCTTCTTCAAGGCCATGTTATTCCTGTGCTCCGGATCAATTATTCACAGCCTCAATGACGAACAAGATATTCGAAAAATAGGAGGTCTCCACAACCTATTACCTGCCACCTCAACCTACCTTACAATTGGTAGCCTAGCACTAACAGGCACCCCTTTCCTAGCCGGATTCTTCTCAAAAGATGCTATTATTGAAGCCCTAAACACCTCCTACCTTAACGCCTGAGCCCTAACTCTAACACTAATTGCCACATCTTTCACCGCCATTTATAGCTTCCGAGTCGTGTACTTTGTAACCATAGGGTCCCCTCGATTCCTTCCCCTATCCCCCCTTAACGAAAACAACCCCCTAGTAATTAACCCCATCAAACGACTTGCTTGAGGAAGCATCATTGCAGGACTTATTATCACATCTAACTTCCTGCCCTCAAAAACACCTATCATAACAATACCCCTAACCCTAAAACTAGCAGCCCTTTTAGTAACCATTACAGGACTTCTAGTAGCCATAGAACTTACAGCCATAACCAACAAACAAGTTAAAATTACCCCTACAATTTCACTTCATAACTTCTCAAACATACTAGGGTATTTCCCCGCAATAATTCACCGACTCCCCCCTAAACTTAACCTAACTTTAGGACAATCAATCGCCACTAAACTCGACCAAACATGATTTGAAATCTCGGGACCAAAAGGATTAGCCCTTACTCAAATACTAATATCAAAAATCACAAGCGACATACAACGAGGCATAATTAAAACTTACTTAACCATTTTTCTACTAACATTAGCCCTCGCCGCCCTCTTAACATCCATTTAGACTGCCCGAAGAGCCCCACGACTTAAACCTCGAGTAAGCTCTAAAACTACAAGCAACGTTAATAATAATACTCAAGCACAGATTACTAACATCGCCCCGCCAAAAGAATATATTACAGCAACACCACTAACATCACCACGCAATATAGAAAACTCTTTAAGATTATCAATAATAATTCAAGAACCCTCATATCACCCCCCTCAAAACATTCCCCCTGCCAAAATAACCCCTAACAAATATACCAAAACATACCCAGCAACAGAACGACTCCCCCAAGCCTCTGGAAAAGGCTCAGCAGCCAAAGCTGCTGAATATGCAAATACTACAAGCATACCCCCTAAGTAGATTAAAAAAAGAACCAAAGACAAAAAAGACCCCCCACACCCCACCAAAACTCCACACCCAACCCCGGCTGCTACCACTAAACCCAAAGCAGCAAAATAGGGTGTAGGATTAGAAGCAACAGCAACTAGCCCCACAATTAAAGCTACCAACAACAAAAACATAAAATAGGTCATAATTCTTGCTTGGATTTTAACCAAGACCAATGACTTGAAGAACCACCGTTGTAGTTCAACTACAAGAACTAATGGCAAGCCTACGAAAAACCCACCCGCTCATAAAAATCGCCAACGACGCACTAGTTGATTTACCAACGCCATCTAACATCTCAGTATGATGAAACTTCGGATCCCTCTTAGGACTGTGTTTAATTGCACAAATCTTAACAGGACTATTCCTAGCTATACACTACACCTCTGATATTTCAACCGCATTTTCATCAGTAGCCCACATCTGCCGAGACGTAAATTACGGCTGATTTATCCGTAATATACACGCTAATGGAGCATCTTTCTTTTTTATTTGCCTTTATATACACATTGCCCGAGGCCTATACTACGGATCCTACCTCTATAAAGAAACCTGAAACATCGGAGTAGTCCTATTTCTACTAGTTATAATGACTGCTTTCGTAGGATACGTCCTTCCATGAGGACAAATATCCTTTTGAGGTGCCACAGTCATTACAAATCTACTGTCAGCAGTCCCTTATATAGGAGACACCCTTGTACAATGAATTTGAGGGGGCTTCTCAGTAGACAACGCAACCCTAACACGATTCTTCGCTTTCCACTTCCTTCTGCCATTTATCGTCGCCGCTGCAACCATCATTCACCTCCTATTCCTACACGAAACAGGATCAAACAACCCAGCCGGACTTAACTCCGACGCAGATAAAATTTCTTTTCACCCCTACTTTTCATATAAAGACCTCCTTGGCTTTGTACTTATACTCTTGGCCCTCACATCATTAGCCCTTTTTTCCCCTAATTTACTAGGAGACCCAGACAACTTTACACCCGCCAACCCAATAGTTACTCCACCCCATATTAAGCCTGAATGATACCTCCTATTTGCTTATGCTATTTTACGATCCATCCCCAACAAACTAGGGGGAGTTCTAGCACTATTATTCTCCATCCTAGTCCTTATAGTTGTTCCAATCTTACACACCTCAAAACAACGAGGACTAACATTCCGCCCACTTACCCAATTTTTATTCTGAGCCCTAGTAGCAGACATAGCAATTCTGACATGAATTGGGGGCATGCCCGTAGAACACCCATATGTTGTTATTGGCCAAATTGCATCAATCTTATATTTTATACTGTTCCTGATCCTTATCCCACTAGCAGGCTGACTAGAAAATAAAGCACTAAAATGAGCTTGCCCTAGTAGCTTAGTTTTAAAGCATCGGTCTTGTAATCCGAAGATCGGAGGTTAAATCCCCCCCTAGCGCCCAGAAAAGGGAGATTTTAACTCCCACCCCTGGCTCCCAAAGCCAGAGTTCTAGATTAAACTATCTTCTGGTAGTTGCATATATGGTTTAATATATATGTATGGTATTACACAGTATATTGCCACTATGTATGTATTATCACCATGCAATTATTTTAACCCCAAAGCAAGTACTATCGTTCAAAACGTACATAAATATAATTAAGACTCAACAATATATTATTTTAACCTTAAGATATAGGTTTCTCTACTTGAATTTGGTACTCCTAATTTTACTCTGGAAGTCCAACTAAGGTTTACATCGAAAATATTAATGTAGTAAGAGACCACCAACCGGTCCACATAAGGCATATTACCCATGATAGAACCAGGGACACTTAACCAAGATAAGGTATTTTATGAACTATTCCTTGTATCTGGTTTCTCTTTCAGGCACTTTTAGTGTAGTTCCACCCTGTTTTACTCTGTCATGTATCCGGTTACCTAAGTAATTTCATACTCCTCATTACTCCACATGCCGGGCATTCTTTTATATGCATAGGTTCTTTTTTAAGGTTTCCTTTCATTTACATTTCAGAGTGCAAGCACAAATAATTAATCAAGGTTGAACATTTCCTTGCTTTAATTAAAATAGGTTAATTATTGAAAGACATAACTCAAGAATAACATATTAATAAGTCAAGTGCATAACATATTCATTACTTCTTCAACTAACTCTTATATATATGCCCCCCTCTTGGTTTCTGCGCGTCAAACCCCCCTACCCCCCTACGCTCATCAAATCCTGTTATCCTTGTCAAACCCCAAAACCAAGGGAGGTTCGAGAACGTGCGGACTAACAAGTTGAGATATGGGTTAGCCATCCGCATTATATATATATACATGCACATTGCATTAACGCATTACACAAAACTACCCCAAATAATAGCCTAAAAAATTCTATTAAAAATTTCAAAAATTTCTCAATGCAAAAAATTCTAATATTTTATAGC